GGGTTGATGTTGTTTTGGTTTGTTAATGTGTATGATGTTTTTGTGTTTTTATTTTGTTTTTTTTTATCTTTGATTTTTTTAATGATAAAAGAAAGTTTGATTGTGATGGTTAAAAGATGTGTGTTTTTATATTGCATTAATCAATGTTCTTTATTGTGTGTTAATTTGTTAAACGAATGATTAAAGATCACGATAAAAGTTGTTGATTTGTTTGGTTGTTAATAGGGGGAAAATAGAGGAAATTACATGCGAACAAACGAATGACAAATGGTTTGGACAATCTAGGTTAATTCGAATAAAAATGGTTGTTTATTTTGTTAAAATTGCAAAATAAAAACAAACGATAAAAAAAAGGGGTAAAAATGAAGGTTTAGGTGGTAATTCCTAGTAATTGCAGAAAAAAAAAATATGTCCGGCAACCATTACATTATCTGCCACCGTATAGGTAGCTGGGGGACCCACCATGAATGGGGTAAAAGTGCATCAGTGCCAAGTTTGCGACGACCTTATCCGCAAAACCATGACACTAGGTACATTACGGGCATCAAGCCGCTCGGATGTCATATGATGTACATGTCAAGAGGAAGATATCTCCTGCTACGCACTTGAAGGGCTTATTGAAGAGACCCCAAAAAGAAAACTAGTGTAGGGGCGGTCGGATGCCGCGATAACGAGGGAGAGTGTGGAGTGTTCATCCGCCATATATGTATCTGTGAAGAGCAAGTTAGAAGGAATGGTGCAGGTTATGGCCCTGAAATAGGAACCAGAGGCGCAAAAGTGCAAGTTGGGCGAGGGTGTAGGGGGAAAGTATGGTCCTGAAGCTGGTCGCTGTGGGCAGTACTTACGTTGAGTAGCTCGGTCCTCGTGAGGATTACGATTAATAGATAACCAGGTTCTCTGGCTTGGGAGTGCTTGAAAGCCGTTGGTAGGGAAGTTTACCTAGGAGGTGGGCGGAACGTATGGATTTGGGGATTCATTAGTGTACTAGGATATTCCTCGTTTACTTCGAGGTGGGTATGTACAGTAAAGCACTTTCGATCTGGGGTAACGCCTGTCTTGTGTTGTTGGTAGGATGACTTGGGTTTGTTGTACTTGAAATGGGAATGTGCCTAGAAGAGTTTGTACCCGATTGGGTTGTTATGGGCGATGATATTTGAGTTTGGTTAGGTCTAGCATTACTTAATATGTGGAATATCCTACATTCATGTTATGTATAATGTGGACGAGAATTGTATGCAAAGAAATACATACCCAAAAACGCATGTAAAAACATGGGGGGGTAGGGGGGGAAGCTGGAGTTCCTGTAGTTAAATTTTTATAACGATGGTTTTTCAGGCTATAGATCCTGGGGAAGATCCAGGTGGGAACTATGATAAGTTTCGTATTATTTATAAGCTTATGCTTCGTCTTAGGAGGGTTAGCAGTTGCGTCTAACCCTTCTCCTTATTATGGGGTGGTAGGTTTGGTAGTGGCTTCTATTGCTGGGTGCGGGTGACTGGTAAGTATGGGGGTTTCTTTTGTGTCGTTGGTACTGGTAATGGTATATTTAGGGGGGATGTTGGTAGTATTTGTTTATTCGGTGTCGTTAGCAGCAGACCCTTACCCTGAATCTTGAGGTGATTGACGGGTAATGGGTTATGGTGTTGGGATAGGGTTGGTTGTTGTTGTTGTAGGGGCAGTTATGGGGGGATTTTCCGAGGTGTCTATGGAAGCGGAGACGGTAAATAATACGGGATTGTCATGAACTCGGTTGGATTTTAGTGGTGTGGCTATATTCTATTCGTTAGGAGGGGGGTTGTTTTTAATTGCAGGGTGAGGTCTGTTGTTGACTTTGTTTGTGGTTTTAGAGCTTGTGCGGGGGTTATCTCGGGGGGCAATTCGGGCGGTTTAATTGGTTGTTCAGATAGTAGTTTAATTGAAAATGCCAGCTTTGGGAGTTGGTGATAAAGGTTTAATTCCTTTCTTTCTGATCTAGTAGGAAACTCTAAGAAGATGGCTAGTCTTCAATCTTTGGCTTACAAGACCAATGTTTTTATAAACTATTAGAGTTAATTAGAGTTTGAGTAGTTTGTTCTCTAGAGCACTCACAAGGGGGAATAAAATTAGGATAATTGTGAAGTAGCTGAATGAGGCTAATTGTCCGATAATGATGAATGGGTGTTCGACTGGTTGGCTCCCAACTCAGGTTAAGATGAGGAGGTTAGTGACTAGGATTCAAAATAGAATTTGCGATAGAGGTCGGAAGGTTATTGAGCGTTGTTTGGACACATGGAGTAGTGGGGCTAGAAATAATACTAGGACTGAAGCAGCTAGGGCTAATACTCCGCCTAGTTTGTTTGGGATTGATCGTAGGATGGCGTATGCAAATAGGAAGTATCATTCAGGTTTGATATGTGGTGGTGTAGCTAGGGGGTTGGCGGGCGTGAAATTTTCTGGGTCTCCTAGTAGGTTTGGGGAGAATAATGCTAGAGTGGCAAGTGGGATGAACATTAGTAAGAATCCTAGTAGGTCTTTAATGGAGTAGTAGGGGTGGAATGGGATTTTATCACAGTCTGAGGGGATTCCGAGTGGGTTGTTTGAGCCTGTTTCATGTAGGAATGTGAGGTGAACTAGTGTTAATCCTGCGATCATGAAGGGTAGTAGGAAGTGAATGGCGAAGAATCGAGTTAAGGTTGGGTTATCTACTGAGAAGCCTCCTCAAGCTCATTCCACTAGTGTTTGTCCGATGTATGGGATTGCTGAGAATAGGTTGGTGATGACTGTAGCTCCTCAGAAGGATATTTGTCCTCATGGTAGGACATATCCTACGAAAGCGGTTGCTATTAGAGTTAATAGTAAGATTACTCCAATATTTCAGGTCTCTTTGTTTAGGTACGAACCGTAGTAGAATCCTCGGCCAATGTGGAGGTAGATGCAAATGAAGAAGAAGGAGGCTCCGTTTGCGTGTAAGTTTCGGATTAATCATCCGAATTGTACGTTTCGGCATGTATGAGCCACGGAAGTGAAAGCTAGGGAAGTATCTGCTGTGTAGTGTATGGCTAGTAATAGGCCTGTGATAATTTGTGTGATGAGGCAAATGCCTAGTAGTGATCCAAAGTTTCATCAGGCTGAGATGTTTGATGGGGTGGGGAGGTCAATTAGGGAGTTGTTGATGATTTTTAGTAGTGGGTGGTTTTTACGTAAGTTTAGGGCCATTAAGTTAATTCTGTACGTTGATAAGAGGATGATGAAGATGGATAGGGCGAATGATCCTAAATAGGCTTTGATCAGGCCGGTATGGAAGGCAGTAGCAGTTTTTGATGCTATTATTTGCAGGTTGGCTAGTCCTTCTGGGCCAAATAGTTTGTATCAAGAAAGGTCAGTCAGGTGAGAAGCAATATTTTGTCCGCCGCTGAGGATTTTTGTTGTGCTAAATCGGTGTATTAGGGGATTAAAATATCCTAAAGCTGTAGAGAAATTTGAGAAGCGATTCTGTTTAGGGAGGATTAAGACTTGAGTTATTTTTGATAGCTCTAGGGCTAGTGCGACTCCTAGGAGTGTTACTACGATGGCTGTGATTTTGATGGAGAGTGGCATAGTTATTGGTGGAGTTTTTGCAGGAGGGATGTAGGATGTAATTAGGAATCCTGCTGTGATGCTTCCTAATGCAAGGCGAGTGATTGAGGAAAGGACTGCTGGGTTGTTTTCGTTTATGGGGGTGAGGGGAGGAATTCGAACGTGGCCTGTTTGAACTAGTACGGTCATTCGAATAGTGTAGACTGCAGTAAATGAGGTAGCCAAGAGAGTAAGAGCTAGGGCTCAAGCATTTAAGTATGAGGTGCTGAGGCTTTCGATAATTTGGTCTTTTGAGTAGAAGCCTGCCAGGAATGGTGTTCCTATTAGGGCGAGGTTTCCAATAGTTAGGCATGAAGTAGTTGTTGGCAGCATTTTTTGAAGTCCTCCTATTTTTCGGATATCTTGCTCGCCATTGAGGCTGTGGATAATAGATCCGGAGCATAGGAATAGTATGGCTTTAAAGAATGCGTGGGTTGAAATATGCAGGAAGGCTAGTTGAGGTAGATTTAGGCCGATTGTAACTATTATTAGGCCTAGTTGGCTTGATGTGGAGAAAGCAATGATTTTTTTGATATCGTTTTGGGTTAGCGCGCAGGTGGCTGCAAATAGTGTAGATAGGGCTCCCAGGCACAGGCATGCGGATAAAACGGTTGGATTGTTGCTGAAAAGAGGGTGTGTTCGGATAAGTAGGAAGATTCCAGCTACAACTATTGTGCTAGAGTGGAGTAAAGCGGATACAGGGGTTGGGCCTTCTATGGCTGCTGGGAGTCAAGGGTGTAGGCCAAATTGAGCTGATTTGCCTGCTGCAGCCAGGACTAAACCTATGAGTGGAAATGTTGGGATTTGGTCTGTGGATGGAATTTGTTGGATTTCTCATGTATTTATAGCAGAAGCTAGTCATGCTATGCATACAATAAGTCCTACATCTCCTACTCGGTTATATAGTACGGCTTGTAGGGCGGCGGTATTAGCTTCTGCCCGGCCGTGTCATCAGCTGATTAGTAGGAAGGATATAATTCCGACCCCTTCTCAGCCGATGAATAGGAGGAATAGGTTGTTGGAGGTGATTAGGATTAATATGGCGATTAGGAATAGTAGGAGGAAGGTGAAGAATTTTGTGATATATGGGTCTGAAGCCATGTATCATGTTGCAAATTGGAGGATGGATCAGGAGACGAATAGAGCGATTGGGAAGAAAGTTAGTGAGTAGAAGTCTATTGTCAGGCTGACAGGGATTTTGAAGTTCATAATGAATTTTCATTCTCAGAGGGAAGTTAGGCTTTCTGTCCCTGAGTGGATGTAGATAGTCATGGGAATTAGGCTAGTTAGGAATGAGGCTTTAACAGTGCTTGTGATAGTAGCTGGGGTATTTTTTAGGCTGTTTGAGAGGAGAGGGAAAATGATAGGGGTGCAGAGGATTGCTAGGGTGAGTAATATGAATGTGTTCAGGATTAGAATTTGATCCATTACTTTCACTTGGATTTGCACCAAGATGGATGGTTCCTAAGACCATTGGATTACTATTATCCTTTGAAAGTAAGGGGGCTGAGGTTCTAGACTCAGATGCAAGAGTTAGCAGTTCTTGCTGGTTAAACCTCCCCTCGGCAGGTAAGAAGAGTTTAACTTCTATTTTTAGAATCACAATCTAATGTTTTGGTTGAAACTATACTTGCATATAGGGACTCCTGAGATAAGTTCAGGCTTGAAGATAAGTAGGATTATAGGGATTATGTGAAGAGCTATTAGAAGATGCTCTCGTGTGGAGGAGTTTTGGATTGAGGTGATATGGGATGGTAGTATTCCTCGTTGTGTTATTATCAGTATGTGTAGGGTGTAAGAGGCAGTTAGAATGATTGTAGCTCCTGTTAGGATGATTGTTAGAGGAGATCAGTTAAACAGTGCTACTACAATAGTCAATTCTGCTATGAGGTTAGTTGTTGGTGGTAGTGCTATGTTTGTTAGGTTTGCTAGGAGTCATCAGGTAGCCATTAGTGGTAGTAGTGGCTGTAGACCCCGTGTGAGTAGGAGAATTCGGCTGTGAGTGCGTTCGTAATTTGTGTTGGCTAGGCAGAATAGTATTGAGGAAGTTAGGCCGTGGGAAATTATTAGGATTATTGCACCTGAGTAGGCTCATTGGGTCTGAATCATAGTTGCAGCGATAACCAGGCCTATATGGCTTACAGAGGAATAAGCAATTAATGATTTTAGGTCAATTTGTCGTAGGCAAATGGCACTTGTTATTAATGCTCCTCATAGTGCTAGAGTGATGAATGGGTAGTGGAGGTTATTTGTAGATGGGTTTACTAGGATGGTAATTCGTATGATGCCGTAGCCTCCTAGTTTTAAGAGGAGAGCGGCAAGTAGTATGGATCCAGCAATTGGGGCCTCTACGTGGGCTTTGGGCAGTCATAGGTGTAGGCCGTATAGTGGGGCTTTTACTATGAAGGCTAGTAGTAGGGCTAAGCTTGAGATTAGGCCTGCTCAGGAGGTATTTATTGTTGGATGTGAAAGTTTGAGTATTGGGAGGTATAATGTACCAATTTGGTTGTGTAAGTGGAGGATTGCGATTAGCAGTGGGAGTGAGCTAGCAAGTGTGTAGAATAGCAGGTAGATTCCTGCGTTTAGTCGCTCAGGTTGATTTCCTCATCGTGTGATGAGGATTAGGGTTGGGATGAGGGTTGCCTCGAATGCGATGTAGAATAGTATCAGTTCTGAGGCTGAAAAAGCTAGTAAGATAAATGGTTGGACTGTGATTAGGGTTGTAACAAAGATCCGTTTACGAACTATAGGTTCTTGTTCTAGGTGGTTTTGGCTTGCTATGAGTATGAGGGGGAGTAATCAGCACGATAGCACTAATAGTGGGGATGAGATTTGGTCAATGGAAGTTCAGTGGGTTAGTCCTTTGCTTGGGTAGTATGTTGGAACAAGTCATTGTAGGCTGATAGTGGCGATTAGTATGCTATGTGCTGTAGTGTTGGTTCATAGGTGTTTGCAAGGAGAGAGGAGGGCTAGGGGTAGGAGTATAATAGTTGGGATGATGATTTTTAGCATTGTAGTAGATTGAAGTTGTGTAGGTGGTCGGAACCGTGGGTTCGGGTGGAAGCGACTAGTAGTGCTAGTCCTGTTGCTGCTTCGCAGGCGGAAAATGCTAGTATGAGAATGGGTAGTAGGGTAGCAGATGCTATTTGAGTCTGGATTGGTCATATAGAGAGGGCGACGTATATGGATAGCATCATACTTTCTAGGCATAATAGGGCTGAAATTAGATGTGTTCGGTGAAAGGCTAGGCCTAGGCCACTTAGGGTAAAGGCGGAGAAGAAGCTTAGATGTAGGGCAGACATTAAGAAAGTTATAGGGTATTAACTATAATCTGTTGAGTCGAAATCAACTGTCTTGGTTAGACTAACTTTCTATTATTCTGCTCATTCTAGGCCTCCTTGGGTTCATTCGTAGACTAGGCCTAGAGTGAGTAGGAGGATAAGGATGGAGGCTCATGTTAGTGTGGTGGTAGGAGTTTGTAGTTGAATGGCTCATGGTAGTGGTAGCAGTAGGGCAATTTCTAGGTCGAATAGTAGGAATAGGATCGCTACTAGGAAAAATCGAATTGAAAATGGCAGCCGGGCGGACCCCAGGGGGTCGAACCCGCATTCGTATGGTGATAGTTTTTCTGAGTCAGGATTTGCTTGGGCTAGTCAGAAGTTTAATGCGGTGAGGATGATGCTTAGGATTAGGGATGAGACGATTATGAATAGGATTATATTCATTACTCTTCTCTGGGTTTAAACCAGATTCTAGGGATTGGAAGTCCATTGTAATTAGTATACTAGAAGAGTAGGATCCTCATCAGTAGATAGTCATGTAGAGGAATAGTCATACGACGTCTACGAAGTGTCAGTATCAAGCTGCTGCTTCAAAACCGAAATGGTGTTTTGGTGTAAAGTGGTATTTGATTAGGCGTAGAAGGCATACTAGGAGGAATGTGGAGCCAATGATTACGTGGAGGCCGTGGAATCCAGTTGCTACGAAGAAGGTAGAGCCGTATACTCCGTCGGCAATGGAGAATGGAGCTTCGTAGTACTCTATGGCTTGTAGGGCGGTGAAGTAGAACCCTAGGAGAACTGTGAGGGTGAGGGCGTGGATGGCTTGTTTTCGGTTAGCTTCTATGATGCTGTGATGGGCTCATGTGACTGTGACTCCTGAAGCTAGTAGGATAGCGGTGTTTAGAAGGGGAACGTCTATTGGGTTTAGGGGCTTAATTCCTACTGGGGGTCACTGTCCGCCTAATTCTGGTGTTGGGGCTAGGCTAGAGTGGAAAAATGCTCAGAAGAATCCTAGGAAGAAGAATGCTTCTGATGTGATGAATAGGACTATTCCATATCGTAGGCCTTTTTGTACTGTAGGTGTGTGGTGACCTTGAAATGTGCTTTCTCGTACAATGTCGCGTCATCATTGGAGTATTACTAGGATAGTGGAGGTTAATCCAATAATGAGCAGGTATGGTGAGTTATAGTGGAATCACATGGTTAGGCCGGATGTGGTTAGGAGGGCGGCGGCTGCTCCTAAAATAGGTCATGGGCTTGGGTCAACTATGTGGTAGGAATGTGCCTGGTGAGTCATTGGTTTTAAATGTTTTCTTGTAAGTATAAGCTTAGTAGTAGGACGAAGACATAAGCTTGGATTATAGCTACTGCCACTTCTAGAATGGTTAGTAATAGTAGAATTAGTAGTGTTAGTAGCGACACTGTTGGTATTGTTGGTAGTAGGGCAGTTGTAGCTGTGGAGATAAGTTGGATTAGGAGATGGCCTGCTGTGAGATTGGCTGTTAGGCGTACACCTAGGGCCAGGGGACGGATTAGTAGGCTAGTTGTTTCAATGAGGATTAGGGCTGGGATTAGAGGAGTTGGGGTGCCTTCTGGTAAGAGGTGGCCTAGAGAAGCTGAGGGTTGGTTGCGCAGTCCTGTGAGGACTGTGGCAAGTCATAGTGGAATGGCTAGGGCTAGGTTTATGGATAGTTGAGTAGTTGGGGTGAATGTGTAGGGTAATAGGCCTAACAGGTTAGTTAGTAGAAGAAAGACTATGAGCGATGTTAGGATTAAGGCTCACTTATGGCCTTTTTTGTTTAATGGTATTATTAGTTGTTTTGTAATCAGATTCACTAGCCATAGTTGTAAGGTTGATAGTCGGCTGGTAATTCATCGGTTGTTTTGAGATGGTAGTAAAAGGGCTGGGAATGTCATAGAGATTAGGATTAGAGGGATTCCTAGTAGTGATGGACTCGAGAATTGATCAAAGAAGCTTAGGTTCATGGTCAGGTTCAGGGAGTGATAGTTGGGGCTGCCTGCATTTTGTTAGATGGGGGGTTTATAGAGATGAAGGATAGAAGTTTAGGTTGGATGATTATAGAGTAGGTCAGTCATGAGGTTAGCATGATAAAGAATCATGGATTTGGGTTTAGTTGAGGCATATCATTAAGGAGGATGGATAGTCCTCTTTCTCTAGCTTAAAAGGCTAGTGCTGATTCATAGCTTCTTAATGATTAGGATGATAGTAGAGAAGATCAGCTCTCGAAGTTAGCGAGTGGGGTAGATTCAACTACAATTGGTATGAAACTGTGATTGGCTCCGCAGATTTCTGAGCATTGGCCGTAGAACACTCCGGGTCGGGAAGCAATGAATGAGGTTTGGTTTAATCGCCCTGGGATTGCATCGGTTTTAACACCTAGGCTAGGGACGGCTCATGAGTGCAGTACGTCGTCGGCAGTAACAATGACTCGGACTAGAGATTCTATTGGGACGATTACGCGGTGGTCAACCTCCAGTAGTCGAAAGTGGCCTAGTGGTAGGTCCGCAGTTGGTGTCATGTAGGAGTCAAATGTTAGGTCTTTGAAGTCTGTGTACTCGTAGGTTCAATATCACTGATGGCCGATGGCTTTTAGTGTTAGGTCTGGTTCATTGATCTCGTCCATTATGTAGAGGATTTGTAAGGATGGTAGAGCGAGTATGATTAGGACAACTGCAGGAAGAATTGTTCAAACAAGTTCGATTGCTTGTGCATCAACTGTGTTTGATGATAATTTTTCAGTAAGTATTAGGGTTAGTAGGTATAGTACCAGGCTGCAGATAGCTAGTGCAGTTATTAGAGCGTGGTCGTGGAATTCTACTAATTCTTCTATGATAGGGGATGAAGCGTCTTGGAAACCGAATTGTATGTGGTTGGCCATATTTAGTGTTGAGGTGTACTGGGTTTTCACCTGTAATTTAGTCTTGACAAGACTATGTAATGGTTTTACTAACACCTCTAATGAGAAAGAAGCATAAGTGGTTTATGCGGTTGGCTTGAAACCAACATATGGGGGTTCGATTCCTTCCTTTCTTGTACTTGAACAAAGGCTGGTTCTTCGAAAGTGTGGAATGGAGGTGGGCAGCCGTGGATTCATTCAACGTTCGTGCTGACTAGTTCTGGTTGGAGGGCTTTACGTTTGGATGCGAAAGCTTCTCAGATAATGAACATTAGTATAATTACGGCTGTTAGGGAGATTAATGATCCTACTGAAGAGATAGTATTTCATAGGGTGTAGGCGTCTGGGTAGTCTGAGTAACGTCGTGGCATGCCGGCTAGTCCTAAGAAATGTTGTGGGAAGAAAGTGAGATTTACTCCTACGAACATTACCCCGAAGTGGGTTTTGGCTCATGTGGAGTGTAGGGTGTATCCGGTGAATAGTGGGAATCAGTGGGTGAATCCTGCTAGAATTGCGAACACTGCTCCTATAGATAGTACGTAGTGGAAGTGGGCTACTACATAATAGGTGTCGTGTAGGGCAATGTCTAATGAGGAGTTTGCTAGAACAATTCCTGTCAGTCCTCCAATAGTGAATAGGAAGATAAAGCCTAGGGCTCATAGCATTGGTGGGTCTCATTTGATTGTTCCCCCGTGGAGTGTTGCGAGTCAGCTGAATACTTTGATTCCAGTTGGGATAGCGATGATTATTGTAGCGGATGTGAAGTATGCTCGAGTGTCTACGTCCATTCCTACTGTGAATATGTGATGGGCTCAGACAATGAAACCTAGGAATCCAATGGATAGTATAGCTCATACTATTCCTATATATCCGAACGGCTCTTTTTTACCTGCGTAGTATGCTACGACATGGGAAATAATTCCGAATCCTGGAAGAATTAGGATGTAAACTTCTGGGTGCCCGAAGAATCAGAATAGGTGTTGGTATAGAACTGGGTCTCCTCCTCCTGCGGGGTCAAAGAACGTAGTGTTTAAGTTACGGTCTGTTAGTAGCATGGTAATTCCAGCAGCTAGGACGGGTAGAGAGAGTAGGAGAAGTACTGCAGTGATTAGCACTGATCATACAAATAGGGGTGTTTGGTATTGTGATAGGGCAGGGGGTTTTATATTAATTGCTGTTGTGATGAAGTTGATTGCTCCTAGGATAGATGAGATACCTGCTAGGTGTAGGGAGAAAATAGCTAGGTCTACTGAGGCTCCGGCGTGGGCTAGGTTTCCAGCTAGTGGAGGGTACACAGTTCATCCTGTTCCCACTCCTGCTTCTACTGTTGAGGAGGCTAAGAGTAGCAGGAATGATGGAGGTAGAAGTCAGAAGCTTATGTTGTTCATTCGTGGGAATGCCATGTCTGGGGCACCGATTATTAGAGGGACTAGTCAGTTTCCGAATCCCCCGATTATAATAGGTATAACTATGAAGAAAATCATTACGAAGGCATGGGCCGTAACGATTACATTGTAGATTTGGTCGTCTCCTAGAAGAGCACCGGGTTGACCTAGTTCTGCTCGAATTAGGAGGCTTAGGGCGGTACCAACTATTCCGGCTCATGCCCCGAAAATTAGGTACAGAGTGCCAATGTCTTTGTGGTTGGTTGAGAATAGTCATCGGTTAATGAAAGTCACAGGTAAGATGGCTGAGTGTGTAAGCGTTAGGCTGTAGTCCTTTTTACAGAGGTTTAATTCCTCTTCTTATCGGCTTTGTAGTGAAGTTCATAGTGAGTTGCAAGCTCATTGATGTGCACTAATCGTGCACCGAAGTCTGCTAGGCAGAGGCCTGTTGGATAGGGCATATAGCTGTTAACTATAGTATTATGGGATCGAAGCCCATCTGTCTAGAGGCGTAAAGTCCTAGCTTAATTAAAGCATCTGAGTTGCATTTAGGAGATGCAGGGTAATGTCCTGCGGACTTTAACAGAAACTAAGAGAGTTTAACTCTTGTTTAAGGCTTTGAAGGCCTTCGGTTTCAGTAATCCTAAGTTTCTTTTTTCTAGACAATAGTGGCAATTATAGGGGAAATAGGGAGGAGTGCGATGGAGAGGGTGGTTAGAACGGCGATTGAGGTGTTGACTGGTTTACTGATATGTCATTGTTTCATGTGGTTTGTAGTGTGTGGAGGGAGTGTGATTGTGACGCAGTATGCTAGACGGAGGTAGAAGAATAGTCCTAGTAGGGACAGGAGTGAAATGATTACTGCTGCTGGGGCTATGTCCTGTTTAGTTAACTCTTGAATGATGAGTCATTTTGGGAGGAAACCGGTCAAAGGGGGCAGGCCGGCTAAAGATAGGAGCGTCAGTAGGAGAATTGTGCTAAGTGAAGGTGCTTTTGTTCATGCGGTTATTAGTGTAGATAGTTTTAGGATTTTCATTGAGTTTAGGGTTAGGAACACAGTTGCAGTTATTAGGGTGTATAGATAGAAGTTGAGAAGAGCGAGTTTAGGATGGTAGACAAGAATGATGGTCATTCAGCCTAGATGGGAAATGGAGGAGAAGGCTATGATTTTTCGGGTTTGGGTTTGATTTAGTCCTATTCATCCTCCTAAAGCTGCAGATAGAATGGCCATAGTGGTTAGTAGGGAGGGGTTTAGTGACTGGGAAGTCATATAAAGTAGGGTAATTGGTGGGAATTTTATGGCTGTGGATAGAAGGAGACCGGTTATTAGGGAGGAACCTTGAAGGACTTCTGGGAATCAGAAGTGGAATGGGACTAGCCCTAATTTCATTGAGATAGCCGCGGTGAGAATTAGAGAGGATGTCGGATGTGTTATTTGAGTAATATCTCATTGTCCGGTGTGTCATGCGTTAGTTATGCTAGAAAATAGTACGAGGGTTGAAGCAGCTGCTTGTACTAAAAAGTACTTAGTTGCCGCTTCGACCGCCCGGGGGTGGTGAGATTTTGAGATTAGGGGTAAAACAGCTAATGTGTTGATTTCAAGGCCAGTTCAGGCCATGACTCAGTGATTGCTTGAGATTGTAATGGTTGAGCCTAGGAGTAGGCTGGTGATAAAGATTAGTTTTGCTTGGGGGTTCATTAGTAGGGGAAGGAGTTAAACCATCATTTTCGGGGTATGGGCCCGATAGCTTGATTAGCTGACCCTGCTAGGAAATAATATAAAGGAAGTATGGAGGGTTTTGATCCCTTCTGTGCAGGTTCAATTCCTGCTTTTCTAAGTAGTAGGAAATGAGAGGATTGGTATACCTCTATGTTCACTTTATCATAGTGACCCTTATAATGTTCAGGCACATTTCCTGGCAGTTTCTTATATATGGGGGTAGACCTGCATAGCAGATTGGCATGCTAATGTGTCATAAGCATAGAGCGAGTGTAATGGGAAGGAAGTTTTTTCACAGGAGATGCATGAGTTGGTCGTACCGGAACCGTGGGTAAGAAGCACGAATTCATAGAAATCCTGCAGATAAGAGTAGCACTTTTGTGGCTAGAATTACAGGGAAGAGTTCTTGAGGGGGATTAAATAGGCTTGGGTTGAAAAACAGAATGACGGTTAGTGTGTTTATTAGCATAATATTGGCATATTCAGCTAGGAAGAATAGAGCGAATGGTCCTGCTGCATATTCTACATTAAACCCTGAGACTAGTTCTGATTCTCCCTCTGTGAGGTCGAATGGGGCGCGATTTGTCTCGGCTAGCGTAGATACATATCATATTATAGCTAGGGGTCAGCATGGGAAGATGAGATACAGTGGTTCTTGGGCGACTGCTAGGGTATTTAGGGTGTAGCTTCCGGTAAGAAGAATGACTGATAGTAGAATAATTGCTAGAGTAACCTCATATGAAATGGTTTGGGCTACTGCTCGTAATGCCCCGATTAGAGCATATTTTGAGTTAGAGGCTCAGCCAGATCACAGAATGGAATATACTGCTAGGCTTGATATAGCTAGCATGAATAGTAGGCCAAGGTTGAGATCTGCTAGGGGGAAGGGAATAGGCAGTGGAGTTCAGATGGAAATTGCTAGGAGAAGGGCTAACATTGGAGTGGTGATGAATAGAATTGGGGAGGATGTTGATGGGCGAATTGGCTCTTTAACGAATAGTTTTACTCCATCTGCTAACGGTTGTAGTAAGCCGAATGGGCCTACAACGTTAGGACCTTTTCGACCTTGCATATAGCTTAAAATCTTACGTTCCACTAAAGTTAGGAAGGCTACGGCAATTAGGATAGGAATGGCATAAGAAAGGGCTATAATAAGATTGATTAAGATGGGGTAGTTTGTCATTTGAGGTAAAGCTAGAGAGAGGATTTGAACCTCTGATTTAAAGGACTTAAGCCTTTTGCATTTTCCGAGCTCTGCCACGCTAGCTGGTGTCCTTTTCTAGGACGTGGTTGTAGTGTGATAGCCCTTCGTAATTTAGTTGGTTTCATTACTTAAGGCGGAGGCTTGCCTGTAGTATTGGCCTCACTTTTCCTATCCTTTCGTACTGGGAAGAGTTCATCATAGATAGAAACCGACCTGGATTACTCCGGTCTGAACTCAGATCACGTAGGACTATTAATCGTTGAACAAACGAACCCTTAGTAGCGGCTGCACCACTAGGATGTCCTGATCCAACATCGAGGTCGTAAACCTCCCCGTCGATACGGACTCTCGGAGGAGATTGCGCTGTTATCCCTGGGGTAGCTTGGTCCATTGATCAATTATATTGGGTCTGGATGCTATTAGCACATTGAGGAGTCGCTCTCAGTCTAGAGTTTTGGTCCAATTTTTGGAGGATTTGTTTTTCTCCAAGGTCGCCCCAACCGAAAAATTGCAGGCCAGCTCTTTATAAGTGCGTGTACCCAGTGGGTGTGAATGTGTTGTGGAGTGGCTGCTGATTTTAAAGTTCCACAGGGTCTTCTCGTCTTATGTGGTTATCCCTGCTTTTGCACAGGGAGATCAATTTCACCGATTGCCTGTAAGAGACAGTTAAGACCTCGTTTAGCCATTCATACTGGTCTCGATTTATGGGACAATTGATTGCGCTACCTTTGCACGGTTAGGATACCGCGGCCGTTGAACACGAAGTCACCGGGCAGGCATCACCTTCAATACTTGTTTGTTGTTTGCTGAAGGCTATGTTTTTGGTAAACAGTCGGGCCTTGACGTGTTTGCCTAGTTCCTTTTACAGGTTTTAATCTTTCTTAATGGACGCTCCTCTGTCGGGTTAACAATATGCCTGATACTCTGCTTGTTTGACTTGTCGTATCTTGGTGATTTGTTAATAATGTACGGATGTAAGCTTGCGTCGTAGAGGGAGGACCCTGGTTACTCATTCTAGCATTAATTCTCCTATTTACGTATAGGTTAGCCTGTTAGTGATGAGGGAGTCATATAGTTTATATATTTTTTAGGTGAAGAGCTTTAACGCACTCTTTGTTGATGGCTGCTTGAGGGCCCACAGTGGTTCTTTCTAAAGATTATTTATCCGCTCGTAGAGATTGTATTCTTTTTTAAAGGAGCTGTACCCCCTTTAAATTGCCCTTAATTCGCTTCATTAGGGTTCTGTAAGTTTCCTTGGAGAAGAATTAAGAGTGAACTAAGATTCGTTTCACAGGCAACCAGCTATCACCCAGCTCGATTGGCTTTTCACCTCTACTAGTAAGTCATCCCACTCTTTTGCAACAGAGACGGGTTCGCTCAGTAATAGCTGCTCACAAGTAGCTCGCTTGGGTTTCGGGGTGGCAAACTTAAATTCATTTTGCTTGGTTTTTCTTGCTAGACCATGATGCAAAAGGTACAAGGGCTGATCTTTGCTGTTTATAGCTTGGCTTATTCATTATTATTTCATCTTTCCCTTACGGTACGTGATCTCTATCGCGCCAATGGATGTCTTTTCTATCGCCTATACTAAGACTAGTAAATGCTTTAGTTTGGTGTGTACGGAGTAGCTTTGTTATTCCAGGTCAATGTATATTGGGCTAGAATTTGGCATCAAGACGATCCGGTGTTAGCAGATATCTTTCAGGTGTAAGCTGAATGCTTTTGTTAAAGCTACGTCTTGGTTGTCTAAGTACACCTTCCGGTACACTTACCTTGTTACGACTTGCCTCCTCTTTAGCTGAATAGCGTATTAATGTATTAAAGTTAGGTCGCTTGTGAAGAGGGTGACGGGCGGTATGTACGTGTCCCAGAGCCGGCTTAAAGAGGGCTTGATTATCCCACTTTACTGCTAAATCCGCCTTCTAGAGGCTATTTCATGCCTCTTTGCCGTAATGTTCTATCTTAGAAAATGTAGCCCATTGCTTCCATTCCATGGGCTATACCTTGACCTGTCTTGTTAGTGTTTAGGGACTATTGCGCTCACTGTTGAACCATCAGGGGGGGTGGGCTGGCGACGGCGGTATGTAGGCTGATTGGGCTAGGAATGGTTAGGTGTATCGTGGATTATCGATTACAGAACAGGCTCCTCTAGGTGGGTTTGGGGCACCGCCAAGTCCTTAGAGTTTTAAGCGTTTATGCTCGTAGTTCTCGGGCGGATGCTCAGGTAGCATAGAGCATCAAGATTTAGGGCCAGGCATAGTGGGGTATCTAATCCCAGTTTGGGCCCTGGCTTTCGTGGATTTCAATCAATCGTCAGTCTAAGATCTTCTTTGGTAGTTGGCCTTATGAGCATCTTGGGCTTGTTACAGCTCAGTTGCTTTTTAATCTTAGTTACTTAGATAGCATGTTACCACCCTTTACGCCGTTATAAAGTTGATTTGGGTCTCCTGTATGACCGCGGTGGCTGGCACAGGATTTACCGACCCTTAAAATTGCCATGACTAAGTCAAGTTTACACTCATTGCTTAATGTTAACTACTGCTGAGTACCCGTGGGGGTGTGGCAAGTGCAAGGCGTCTTGGGCTACAAATTGTGTGTGCCTGATACCCGCTCCTATCGACTTGGTTAAAGGGTGCCTAGGGCATTTACACTGGAACGCGGATACTTGCATGTATATGTCTGGCAAGAACCAACTGTAAGGTTAGGACTAAGTCTTTTGTCCATGGGTGTTTGTAGCAGCCGTCTTGACATCTTCAGTGTCATGCTTTAACTGTAAGCTACATGGAC